TTGGTTACTAGACGGTATTCAGATAAAGATCTTATTTCCTTTCTGTCTGAAACCTTGGCACAAATACAAGCTACGATCCTCTCATAGAGATCTAATGAAAAAGAAAGGAAAAGGGCAAAAAGAGGATTTTTGCTTTTTAACAGTTTGGGGAATGGAAGCTAACCTTCCTTTTGGTTCTCCCCGAAAACGGCCTTCTTTTTTTGAACCCATTTTTAAGAAACTCGAAAAAAAAATTGGAAAATTTAAAAGGAAGTATTTTCTAGTTCTAAGATTTTTAAAAGAAAGAACAAAATTCTTTCTAAGAGTTTCAAAAGAAACAAAAAAATGGATTATCAAAAGCATTCTATTTATAAAAAAAATAAACGACGAACTTTCAAAAGTGAATCCAATTCTATTATTTAGATCGAGAGAAGTAGATGAATCGAAGAAAACTAAAAAAGAAAAAGATTCTATAATCAATAATCAGATAATTCATGAATCCTTTAGTCAAACTCGATCTACGAATTGGACAAATTATTCACTAACAGAAAAAAAAATGAAAGATCTAACTGATAGAACAAGCACAATTCAAACTCAAATAGAAAGAATTACAAAAGAGAAAAAAAAAGCAACTCCAGTAAAAAAAATGAGTCCTAACAAAAAAAGTTATAATGTTAAAAAATTAGAATCACCAAAAAGCATTTGGCAAATATTAAAAAGAAGAAATGTTCGATTAATCCGTAAATTAAATTATTTTATAAAATTTTTCATTGAAAAGATATACATAAATATCTTTCTATCTATCATTAATATTCCCAGAATCAATACCCAACTTTTTCTTGAATCAACAAATAAAATTATTGATAAATACATTTACAATACTGAAATAAGTCACGAAAGAATTGATAAAACAAATCAAAAGAAAATTTACTTTATTTCCAATATAAAAAATTCACAGATTTTTTTTGACTTATCCTCCTTGTCACAAGCATATGTATTTTACAAATTATCACAAACACAAATTATTAACTTGTATAAGTTAAGATCTGTTCTGCAATATCACGGAACATCTTTTTTTCTTAAGACTGGAATAAAGAATTTTTTTGGAACACAAGGCATATTTCATTCCGAATTAAATCATAAGAAACTTCGGAATTCTGGAATAAATCAATGGAAAAATTGGTTAAGAGGTCATTATCAATACAATTTATCTCAGATTAGATGGTCTAGATTAATACCACCAAAATGGCGAAATAGAGTCAAGCAACGTCGTACGGCTCAAAATAATAAGGATTTAAACAAACGAGATTCATATGAAAAAGGCCAATTAATGCATTCCAACAAACAAACTGATTATGGAGTATATTCATTACCAAGTCAAAAAGACAATTTTCAAAAATACTATAAATATGATCTTTTATCATATAAATCTATTAATTATGAAAACAAGACGACCTCATATATTTATGGATCACCATTACAAGGAAATAAGAACCAAGAAATTTCTTATAATTACAACACACATAAGCACCAATTATTTGATATGCTCGGAGGTATCCCTATCAATAATTATCTAGGAGAGGGTGATATTATGTATATGGATAAAAATATGGATCGAAAATATTTTGATTGGAAAATTCTCAATTTTTGTCTTAGAAAAAAAGCCAATATTGAAGCATGGATCGAACTCGATACCAACAATAATAAAAATACTAAAACCACTATTAATAATTATCAAATAATTGAAAAAATTGATAAGATAGGTCTTTTTTATCTTACGATTCATCAAAATCAAGAAATCAATCCACCCAATCAAAAAAGATTTGTTTTTGATTGGATGGGAATGAATGAAAAAATACTAAATCGTCCCATATCGAATCTGGAATTTTGGTTCTTCCCAGAATTTGTGCTACTTTATAATGCCTATAAAATGAAACCATGGGCTATACCAAGCAAATTACTTTTTTTAAATTTAAATATAAATGAAAATCTTAGTGAAAATCAAAACATCAATGGAAAGCAACAAAAGGATCTTTTTATTCCATCGAATGAAAAAAAATCTTTTGCATTAAAAAAGAATCGAAATCAACAAGAAAAAGAACCCGCAGGCAAAGGAAATCTTGGATCAGATGCACAAACCCAAGGAGATCTTGGACCCCTTCTTTCAAACCAACAAAAAGATATTGAAGAAGATTATCCTGGGTCAGATATGAAAAAACGTAAAAATAAAAAACCATACAAGAGCAACACGGAAGCAGAACTCAATTTCTTTCTGAAAAGGTATTTACTTTTTCAATTAAGATGGGATGATGCTTTGAATCAAAGGATGATCAATAATATTAAGGTATATTGTCTCCTGCTTAGACTGATAAATCCAAGAGAAATTGCTCTGTCCTCTATTCAAAGGAGAGAAATGAGTCTGGATATAATGCTGATTCAAAAGAATTTAACTCTTACCGAATTGATGAAAAGGGGGATATTGATTATCGAACCGCTTCGTCTGTCTGTAAAAAATGATGGA